GTTTCGTCTTGGACGTAGTACTCATACCGGAAATTATGATCAAGGATTGCTCTATGAACCACCCTCGACCCCAGAGATCCCTCCTGAAATATTTTTCAAATATAAGAGTTCAGTATCTTCCCACGAATTAGTGAATTAGGCAGGATCCTTTATGTACAGAATAACAAATGTACAGACTAATAAAGAGCGAGTCAATCTTCATAAATTTCATCGTAAATGTGAAATACTTAATACCTTAATAAATACAAATAAAAATCTGGGAGAGATAAAAAAGATGCAGGGTCGTTTGTCTGCTTGGTTAGTCAAACATGGGTTAATTCATAGATCTTTGGGTTTCGATTACCAAGGAATAGAAACTTTACAAATAAAGCCCGAGGATTGGCATTCGATTGCCGTGATTTTATATGTATATGGTTACAATTATCTACGTTCCCAATGTGCTTATGATGTAGCACCAGGCGGGCTGTTAGCTAGTGTGTACCATCTTACTAGAATAGAGTATGGTATAGATCAACCGGAAGAGGTATGCATAAAAGTATTTGCCCCAAGGAGGAATCCTAGAATTCCATCTGTTTTCTGGGTTTGGAAAAGTGCGGATTTTCAAGAAAGGGAATCTTATGATATGCTGGGAATCTTTTATGATAATCATCCACGCCTGAAACGTATCTTAATGCCTGAAAGTTGGATAGGCTGGCCTTTACGTAAGGATTATATTGCCCCCAATTTTTATGAACTACAAGATGCTCACTGAATAATCAGAAACAAATATTCACTTCGACAACTCCAAATATTAAAAGAATATTTGGACGTTCTCTTATAGACTAAACAGAGTAATTCATGTTTCATTCATTAGGTGGGCTAAATAAAAAAAAGAATTAGAGGGTTCATTAAAATTATCTTCTTTTGAAGATCCCTTTTCGCACGAGCCGAGCCAATAGGATGAAATTAAAAGAGTTCCACATCATGAACTATGTACCGCGCACATCACTTAGAAGGGCTCTAGAAAGTAACATAGGAAGAAATAAAGAAATAGAATATGAAAAATATAAGGAAATGAAAGAGGGTCATATTCTATTTGTACTGTATCTGAGATCAATCTTAGCTATTACCGCCCTTCAGCCCCCCTAGACTTAGACTCTATTTTTTGGTCTTTCAACTAAACAATTGTAATTTACCCTTTCGACTATGTATGAAGTAGTAATATTTTTTTTACTGGCGGAGACACGAACAAATAAAAAAGTAAGAAGAAACAAAATGCAATTCGTTTCTTTTGTATACTTTAATAAATACACAATACCCATCGTTTTTTTTTACCTGTTTTAGATACAATCTACAAAACAAAATTAGTAAGGGGGATAGTTCCGACACTTAGATGGATAAGTATGTATCATGATCTATAACTAGAACACTGAATATGTATGTGGACCCATATCAATTAATTTGTAGAATATATACTCATACAAATGACTCATGTGCCAGGAACCAGATTTGAACTGGTGACACGAGGATTTTCAGTCCTCTGCTCTACCAGCTGAGCTATCCCGACCATTGATGACGCACCATCCTCATTTTATTTTAATATAGGACTGGGGTCTATGTCAATTAAAAAAATGAAAAGATATTACAGATATTACAAGGTATTATCCAGGCCCTGGTCGAATTTCTTGTATCTTCAAAATGAAAACTTTATAAGTTTCAATACAGTACAAATAATACAATTAATGATATGAATTGTTAATTATTGAAATTTAACAATATTATTCAAAGATGCTCATTTGCATTTGAACACGTATCATATATATCACACACAGGGCTTGCTTATGATGTGATAAGAAAAAAAATTTCCGCTCAGATCTGTTTGTGAAATGTGAAAATAGTAGAGTGAGAATGACTGAGAACTATAACCAATTATGAGTCACTAACAAAATAAGAAGATAAATAATTAGGGAGGCAACCGGGTCTTTTTGGGGATAGAGGGACTTGAACCCTCACGATTTCTAAAGTCGACGGATTTTCCTCTTACTATAAATTTCATTGTTGTCGATATTGACATGTAGAATGGGACTCTATCTTTATTCTTATCCGATTTAAAAATTTTTAAAAATAAAAAGATTTAGCGGACGGAGTCGTCATTAATCATTTTGAATTATTTGGCGATAGTATTTCAGTAAGTATACATATGTATATAGGTTTATCTTTCATCCTTTCGGAAGTTTCGATTCCTTTACTACGAACACAATGCAGCCAACTCCATTTGTTAGAACAGCTTCCATTGAGTCTCTGCACCTATCCTTTATTTATTCTCGCTTTCTGAAACCCTTGTTTGTTTTCATAAAACGGGATTTGGCTCAGGATTGCCCATTTTTAATTCCAGGGTTTCTCTGAATTTGAAAGTTATCACTTGGTAGGTTTCCATACCAAGGCTCAATCCAATTAAGTCCGTAGCGTCTACCAATTTCGCCATATCCCCCCTTTGTGATTAGTATCACACACATCATGA